TCAAAACTTATTATTAAATCTTATGCAAAATGCTTTTATATTTCTAGAACGTCCAATATATGTTTTACATCTTCTATCGTAAAATCTTTAATTTTCATAAGTTCTTCTTGACTGTTATTCAAAAGGTCTAAAAATGTATTGATATTAGACCTTTTCAGACAATTATAGACCCTGGGGGTCAATTCTGATTGGTCAATATAAATATATTTCAATGCTTTTTCTTTTTTCGTTTTCCTTGGTTTAGCTAATCTACCATGAAAATTAAAAAGGGGTAAAGTACCTTTGTGTTGATTGTTTTCTAAATGTTCTTCTGCATGGAAAAAGGGAATAAATAAATCAATCAAATTTCGGGAGGCCTCATGAAGTGCTTCTTTAGGAGTTAAACTTCCATTTGTCCATATTTCGAGAAAAAGTATTTCTTGGTTTTCATTTCCATTCACATAAGAATGAATACTATGATTTGCATTTCGAACAGGCATGAATACAGCATCTATAGGATAACTTCCATTTTGAAAGTTATTTGGCGTTTTTATACGATATCCGCGATCCCTCTTGATTTGTAATTCAATACACAAAGTTATTGGTTCTGTTAGGTTAGCTATATGCTGTGTATTATCAACGATTTCCACGGAAGGTGGTAAGATGATATCTTGAGCAGTTACATATCGGGGACCCTTGACACAAATAGACGCATCACGAGTTCCATATAGATTACTTCTCAATACAATTTCTTTCAAATTCATTAAAATTTCATGTACGGATTCTTGAATACCGATTATGGTAGAATATTCATGTGGTAGTTTCTCGAATTTTACGCGTGTGATACATGTTCCTTCTATTTCTCCAAGCAAAGCTCTTCTCATCGCAATGCCTATTGTATCGGCTTGTCCTCTCATAAGTGGAGCCAGAATAAAGCGTCCATAATAAAGACGTTTACTGTCTGCTCTTGATTCAACACATTTCCACTGTAGTGGCCGAGTAGATACTGTTACTTTCTCTTGAACCATAGTAATATTATTTGATCAAATCATTGAATTATTTATTTCTCTTGAAATATTTTCAATGTTTAGTTTTACACACGTCTTTTTTTAGGGGGCCTGCATCCATTATGTGGCATAGGGGTTACGTCTCGTATGAAACTTAATAGTATACCACTTTTACGAATAGCCCTTAATGCCGCATCTCTTCCGAGACCGGGGCCCTTTATCATGACTTCTGCTCGTTGCATACCTTGATCCATTACTGCCCGAATAGCATTTCCTGCTACGGTTTGAGCGGCAAAAGGTGTCCCTCTTCTTGCACCCTTGAATCCACAAGTACCGGCGGAGGACCAAGAAATTACCCGCCCCCGTACATCTGTAACAGTCACAATAGTATTGTTGAAACTTGCTTGAACATGAATAACTCCCTTTGGTATTCTACGGGCATTTTTACGTGAACTCATATGTCTATTCTTACGTGAACCAATTCTTGGTATAGGTTTTGCCATCTCATAAATCTAAGCCAGAGATATATGGATATATCCATTTGACATCAAAACAGAGCTTTTATTTATTTTTATTTATTTGAACATTGGGTCCTTTAGATTTATGGAGTTCCCTTCCCCCCTTTTTTCTAAAAATTATCTATCCTTGTCTTTGTTTATGTTTTGGGTTGGAACAAATTACTATAATTCGTCCTCGCCTACGGATCAGTCGACATTTTTCACAAATTTTACGGACGGAGGCTCTTATTTTCATATTTGTCATTCCTTAACTTAATTCTGAATCTCTTTATTGGAAGAAAATAAGTTTCTTGAAATTTTGAATTTTGAATTGTATCTCCATGAAATGAATGTTGAAATTTATAAAATCACCTAATCACTAATATCATTGGGAAGTGATTCAGAAATTAAACCTTAATGAGTCTTTTTTTGTTCTTTCACTTGAGGTATCAACTAATGTGTGAGGCATAATATTAGAAACCTACCCTTTTTTCACACATACAAAAGTTCTATAATATAATTCGTATATCATAAAAGATTACCATATATAGCACAAAATTTCTCCACCGATTCTTTCTAGTCGAGCTTCTTTGTCTGTCATTATACCTCGAGAAGTAGAAAGAATTACAATCCCCATCCCTCCTAAAATTCTTGGGATTCGTTGATAATTATAATAGATTCGTAGACCGGGTCGACTGATCTGTTTTAAATTTAAAACAGTTTTATCTGGTCCTTTCCTATTCCTTTTCCTTCTATGTCGTAGGGTTAAAACCAAAAAAAGATTGTTGCTTTCCTGATGTTTCCTCATGTTTTCAATAAAACCTTCTCGTAAAAGGATTTTAAGAATGTTTTCAGTGATGTTAGTATATGGTATTCGAACTGTTCTTTTTTTATTCATGTCAGCATTTCGTATAGAAGTTAGTATGTTAGCAATAGTGTCTTTACTCATAAGAAACTAAGATTTTTGTTGTCCTCGAATTTTGATCTAATTGATATAATCAACATGTTCTTTTTTTTTTCTGAATTATTAAATATTTATGAAATATTAAAGGCATATACGTGAACCACAAACAATCTACTAAATTAATCAATTTCATTCAAATACTATAAGCTCTATTATGGTCTCATCTTATAATACTTCGGGTGCTAACGAAACTATTTTAGTGAAATTTAATTGTCTTAATTCCCGGGCGATTGCGCCAAAAATTCGAGTTCCTTTTGGATTTCCTTCTTGATCAATAACAACCGCAGCATTGTCATCATATCGTATTATCATACCATTGTCGCGTTTTAGTTCTTTACAAGTACGTACAATTACGGCTCTGATCACTTCTGATCTTTCTAGCGGTGTATTTGGTATTGCTTCCTTGATTACAGCAACAACAACGTCACCGATCTTAGCATATCGTCGATTACTAGCTCCTATGATTCGAATACACATCAATTTTCTGGCTCCGCTGTTATCCGCTACATTCAAATGGGTTTGAGGTTGAATCATATCGTTTTTTATCTGTTTTTTCAATGCAAGGGCAAAGCAAAGGGCTCAGTAAAAAAAAAGAAATATTGTTTATTCAAAACAAAATAAAGAAACCTGCAATTGGTTTTTTTCATCCGAAAAACCTCTTTCTTTTGGTTCTACATTCCTATCCTGAAATAATGAATTGAGTTCGTATAGGCATTTTGGATGCCGCTATTGAAATAGCCTTTCTGGCTATATTTTCTGGTACTCCGCTCATTTCATAAAGTATTCTACCTGGTTTAACGACAGCTACCCAATATTCGGGAGATCCTTTTCCTGAACCCATACGTGTTTCTGTAGGTCTTACTGTAACTGGTTTGTCTGGAAATATACGTACCCATATTTTTCCGCCGCGGCGTGCGTTTCGTGTCATTGCTCGTCGCCCTGCTTCTATTTGTCTAGATGTGATCCAAGCAGGTTCAAGCGCTTGAAGGGCATATCTACCGAAGCAAATACGATTACCTCGATAAGATATTCCTTTCATTCTTCCTCTATGGTGTTTACGGAATCGGGTTCTTTTGGGGTTATAGTTGATGGTTATTTATTACTTCCATCTCTACTACAGAACTGGACATGAGATTTTCTTCTCATCCAGCTCCTCACGAACGAAACGATTATAAAATAATATACATGTATTTAATAAATTAAATAATATATTGAATCATGAGAGTCTTTGATAATTTATTAGAAATTGATATATCTTTTTTTTTTAGATATAACTAAACATACATTCGATTGATAATTATAAAAAATAAGATTTTGTTTTATTTTTATTATAAGGTTATAACGAATCTGTAGTTTGTTTTGCTTTTATATTATAATATTAGATATTGGATCGACTACAATTTTGAAATCCAAAAAAGAAAGATTTTCGCGGGCGAATATTTACTTTATTTAATATTCAGTTTATCGGATTAGTGCATGGCATTACTTTTATTTTAGGATTAATTCATGACACGATTTTTCAGAATAAATGAGTTCCTAGTTCATTCCGCCATCCTACCCAATGAACCATTAGGATTCGTTTTCAATAGAATCTTATGCAATCAGGGGTTCTGTCGTTCCCATCGCTTCGCGATTAATGGTTAGGTCTGGATTCTACAACGGAGCCCCTAAATGAAATTTGTTCTTGAGTCAATACTCTCAGTCTTTATTGACTCGGGGCTCTTGATTTTTTTGTTCTATTCTATAAGTCTATAAGATCTTATAAGTCTATAAGAACGATTTTATTTTGTTTAATTAGGGATCAATTAGTATTAATGCTTTATTACATTTCCCTTTATGAGATGAATCATCGACCTTACATATTGGAATTCTATATCATAGATTTTTTCTTTTTTTTTTTTTCTCTCTTTCTCTCACCCTTCCATTTATCTATATACTTTCCTTTTATTCTTTCGCAACTCAGAATAAAATTGGTTTTTCTTTTTTTTATCTAAAAAAGATTTCAGTTGCTACAATGATATGACCAATATATCATATCTCGACTCTTTCTTTATATCCAGATAATGCGAAACGATGAGTTGGTTATTAGTTCATACTATGGGCTGGTCTTTTTTTTTTGAATCGAACCCTAAAAAAATTAACGAGTCACACACTAAGCATAGCAATTATAATTATATCGAATCAAATAATTAATGGAATCTTTATTCAACCTTATAGAATTATTTGTTTTTGTTTTGATTTAACAGACAAAAAAGAATGAAAGAATTTTTTTTGTTCTATTAACTGATAGACCTAAAGATAAGTTTAAGTAAAGGTTTTATTATTACTCGTCTACAAATATCCAAATTTTGATACCTAAAGCCCCATAGATAGTTCGAACTGTATAGGAACAGTAATCAATTTTAGCCCTAATGGTTTGTAGAGGTACCCTACCTTCTCTGATCCATTCGACACGTGCAATTTCTTTTCCGTCGATACGCCCTGCAATTTGTATTTGAATTCCTTTTGTACCTGCTTGTTCGGTTAATTCAATAGCTTTTTTCATTGCTTTGC